GTGAACCAAAAACCTATTAATAGATAAGAACACATTCCAACCAATTCCCAAAAAATATAAATTTGTATCAAATTCGAACTAGTAACTAATCCCAACATTGAGGTATTGGAAAAACTCATATAAGCAAAAAATCTCAAATATCCCTGATCATGAGACATATAATTGTCACTATAAATAAGAACCATAATTCCAACAGTAGTGATTAATATTAACATAATAGAAGTAAGTGGATCAACCAAGCAGCCAAATTCTAAAGAAAAATCATTATTGATGGTCCAAGACCATACGTATTGATAGACAGAATTATTATTTATTTGCTGAATAAAAAAATGGGTTGAAAAAACCATAACTATACTTAACAATAAAACACTAGGAAAAGCCCATATACGGCGAAGATTTTTTGTTGCCGTTGGAAAAAGTAGAAGTCCTGCTCCAATTAACATAGGGACTGGAAGTGGAATGAAAGGTATAATCCATGAATATTGATATGTATATTCCATAAAAAAAAAATTATCTTAATTAATTGTTTCTGATTCATCGGTTCTTATTTATTTTGAAAGGGGTCAGTTAATAAAAAAAAATTAAGATATATAAAATAAAACTTAAATAGAATTTTCTAGCCTTAATTATTCTGAATCTTTCCAAACTACTTCAAATATTTAAAATCAAGAGGTTATAATTGGTCAAATGATATGAACAATTCAATATTAACAGCTTTAAGTAAAATTTTATGAAAATATAAAAAATAAAAATTATTGTAGTACGTAAAGAATGCAAATTTTTATTTTTTATATCTATAAGAGCAAAGATAAAAAGATAAAAAATTACACCAAAAACAGTATTTAATATGAATCATAAAGCCCGTAACTTGACCCATAAAAAATTTTTTATGTAATGCGATTGTTCAGAATCATTAACCAATTAGTTTTGTAACTAATTGATTGTCTTCCATTACAATAAAAGTTATTTGTAGGAAATGCTATGGTATCCAACACTTTATTTTACGTAAAATAAAAAAAAGGGCAAATAAAATATATATTAAAATATATATATAAAATAAAATTATGTATTAATATATATAAAATAAAATTATGTATTAAAATTATATATTATGTATGTTGTATCCTTTAACAGATTCAGATTATAGTCTCATTCGAATTTTAGGATTCAAATTGGGTGTACTTTTTCTTAGATTTTGAACAATTTAAATAATTAATATAATAATTAATTAATAATATAATAAAAAAAAATTATTAAAGGTTTTAGGTTTTTTTTAATTAAGCGAGATGGGTTGGATTATTAAGCCTTTTCGTAATAGAAATAAAACGAAATGCACATTCTTTTTTGTTTGTATTGTATTTTTTTATCAACTTCAATCTATTCTAGTTGGTATAGTGGATCTTATTGTTCTTGGTAATATTTTATGCGATTTTTACACATCCCCCTTTTTTTATGAAGGGAGTATTATTTAGAGAATAAATAGGTAGATAATAGTAAAGAACAATTGATTTTGAATAATAGATGTCTTTCACATCCAACCGAAGAACTTATTATAATTTTTTAATGGCAGTTCCAAAAAAACGCACCTCTATTTCAAAAAAAAAGATTCGTAAAAATATTTGGAAAAGGAAAGGATATTGGGCAGCATTAAAAGCTTTTTCGTTAGCAAAATCTCTTTCTACCGGGAGTTCAAAAAGTTTTTTTTGTGTAACAAATAAATAATCAAACAATACAATAACTAATACGAAAAGGTCTCATTAGAAAATGAGAAAGGTAATATAATTTTATTTATAATTTAGTTATATTTATAAGTAATAAAAATAATAATTAATATTAACATCATAATAGTAAAATAAAATAAATTAATATAATTTATAATAAAAAATAATAATAATATAAATAAAATAATATATATATTAATTATTAATTATTGTAATTTATATATATAAATTTATATATATAAATTACAATATAAGAAATAGAAATCATAAACATAAATAAAATAAATAAATAAACAAAGAATGCGTTTCATAATGTTTTAATTTAAACAAATATTAAATTTAATTTGTTTTACTTTTCATTTGAAGACGTCTTTTTTCTTTCGTTTCTGATATCGACAAGAATTCCGCTGTCTACGGAATTCTAAAAATGACAGGTACTTTTTGTTTGAAAAGGGGATAGACGCACGCGCAAGATTTTACCTTTCGTTTTAGCATGTTTTATCATTTTCAGGATGGGGATTCTCACTTTCCCCATCGACTTGACTCAATAATTAAAATAAATTTCTTTTTTAGTTATATTTTATATATTATTTATTACAAAGAAGAGGTCGTTGAAACTAAACTAATTGGTTAAGTTTAAAATGCGTTTTATAATCTTCTAAACCATAATTTTTATAAATTATTATGACTATATAAACTCCTTGAACCCAATTTAATTTTTAATTAATAAAAGCCCCCTTTGTTTGCATCTTTAGTTTAGGTAGTTATATAACGAATGTACCCATTCTGAGTGATCTATTTGAGATCCTATGTTTCGATTGGAAGATCGATCAAGATACGATATATTATTATAGATTATATACGATATATTATTATAGATTATATTAGAATTAGATTATATATTGAATTTAAAAATTTATACAGTTTTTTTTTGAAGTACGGTACAATTTCGATTTCTATCGAAATTCTTTTTGTATGATCACTACGCTCGTCTTAATAGCTAACTAAATCGGTTTGCTAAATCTTAACGCAAAATCTCTCCACAACAAAAAAACCTAACGCTTAATAGAAAACTAACTATGCAAATATTTGCATAAATCTCTTAAGTGTATCGCTGAAATTGTGTTATATATTATATAAAATATAAAATTTTTTATATTTTAGATTAATAAAAAAAAATGCTAAAAGAAACGAATCATTAAAAAATGCAAAAGAGACAGAACATTTTTTTTAGTTCTATCCATGGATTGCAATAAAAATTATCTAGTTACAACCGTTACGTTTTAGGAGAGCATAAAAGAATAACCTACGAAAAAACACATTATTAGTTCAGTTAAATAAAATGGACATCCTAAAAAAATAAGTAAAAAGATAATAAGAATAATAAATTTTATTAATTAAAACGTTTAAATCACTAATTTTTAAACAAGTTTTTATTCATCAATTTAAAAGGTTTCCTAAAAAAATATTGCATTGAATTAACTCCTTCAATCTCGACGATTGAATAAAAATGGGTTATTATTATTTCGAATAAGCCGCTATGGTGAAATCGGTAGACACGCTGCTCTTAGGAAGCAGTGCTAGAGCATCTCGGTTCGAGTCCGAGTGGCGGCATGGCATCTTCTAAAAGAGTTAGTCCTATAATGAATTCCCATTTCAATTCCTATAATTGATAATTGAGGGGCCCCTTCTTTAATAATTTTTATGATATTTTCAACTTTAGAGCATATATTAACTCATATATCCTTTTCGATCGTTTCAATTGTAATTACAATTCATTTGATAACTTTAGTAGTCGATGAGATCGTAGGACTAGAGGATTCGTCAGAAAAGGGTATGATAGCTGCCTTTTTCTCCATAACAGGATTATTAGTTACTCGTTGGATGTATTTTGGGCATTTACCATTAAGCGATTTATATGAATCATTAATTTTTCTTTCGTGGAGTTTTTCCATTATTCATATGATTCCGTATTTTAAAAAACATAAAAAGCATTTTAGCGCAATAACCGCGCCAAGTGCTATTTTTACTCAAGGTTTTGCTACTTCAGGTCTTTTAACTGAAATGCATCAATCTACAATATTAGTACCCGCTCTACAATCCCATTGGTTAATGATGCACGTAAGTATGATGGTATTGAGCTATGCAGCTCTTTTGTGTGGATCATTATTATCACTCGCTCTTCTAGTTATTACATTTAGAAAATTAATAAGGATTTTGAGTAAAAGCAATAATTTAGTAACTGAGTCGTTTTACTTTGGTGAGATTCAATACGTGAACGAAAGAAACAATGTCTTACGAAACACTTATTTTATTTCGTCTCAAAATTATTACAGGTATCAATTGATTCAACAATTGGATCGTTGGAGTTATCGTATTATTAGTCTGGGGTTCGTCCTTTTAACCATAGGTATTCTTTCGGGAGCGGTGTGGGCTAATGAAGCATGGGGATCGTATTGGAATTGGGATCCAAAGGAGACTTGGGCATTTATTACTTGGACCGTATTCGCTATTTATTTACATATTAGAACAAATAAAATTTTTGAAAGTGTCAATTCTGCAATTGTGGCCTCAATAGGCTTTCTTATAATTTGGATATGCTATTTTGGGGTTAATCTATTAGGAATAGGGTTGCATAGTTATGGTTCATTTACATTAACATCTAATTGAATTAACTTGCCGAATAGAAACATAGGACGGCATACGTGTATATATAAGAAAACTTCATGTAAACCATCAAGAACCATTTGAATCATTCCATTTCGATTACTTGATTCAAATGGTTCTCACAAAAGCCAAATATATCTGGTTATAATATAATTCCAATTTTTTTTTTTTTTTTAACTTAAGAGAATAAAAAAGACTTCTTTTTTTATTGTACAATGAACTATTTTAAAAATAATGGGATTTCTGTTTCATTTTTTGGTTTACTCACGAAAACTATCTATAAAAATAATTGGATATAATAGCTTCAACCTTGTCAACTGATAATGAGAAAACGAAATCGGGATAAACACCAATACCTATTATAGGTAAAAGAATAGAGATCGAAACAAATAATTCGCGCGGTCCGGAATCAAAAAAATAAAATTTTTGGGCATTAAAAAGCTTGTATCCATAGAACATCTGGCGTAACATAGATAATGAATAAATAGGAGTTAATATCATTCCAATTGCCATTACAAAAGTAATTAATATTTTTGTCATTAAAAGATATTTTTGGCTAGTAAGCATTCCAAAAAAAACTATCAATTCGGCAACAAAACCGCTCATGCCCGGTAATGCAAGAGAAGCCATTGATAAGATACTGAAAGTCGTGAATATTTTTGGAATTGCGATAGCCATTCCGCCCATTTCGTCGAGATAAACAAGACGTATTCTATCATAACTCGTTCCGGCCAAGAAAAAAAGAGCAGCGCCAATAAATCCGTGAGAGATTATTTGTAAAATGGCTCCGTTCAGTCCTGTATCGCTTATAGAACCAATTCCTATAATTATGAAACCCATATGAGATACAGAGGAATAGGCTATTCTTTTTTTTAAATTACGCTGACCAAGAGATGTTGAAGCTGCATAGATTATTTGAATTGTGCCTACTATAATCAACCAGGGAGAAAATATAGAATGGGCGTGGGGTAATAATTCCATATTGATCCGAACCAATCCATATGCTCCCATTTTTAATAAGATTCCGGCTAAAAGCATACAAGTACTGTAATGTGCCTCTCCATGGGTGTCTGGTAACCATGTATGTAAGGGTATGATCGGTGATTTGACAGCAAAAGCAATAAGAAATCCAATATAGAATATTATTTCCAGTGCTACAGGATACGATTGATTCGCTGATGTTTCAAAATTTAATGTTGGTTCATTGGAACCATATAAACCAATACCCAGAATTCCTATTAATAAAAAAACGGAACCTCCTGCAGTGTACAAAATAAATTTTGTAGCTGAATACAAACGTTTCTTTCCCCCCCACATGGATAGAAGTAGATAAACTGGAATTAATTCTAACTCCCACATGATGAAAAAAAGTAAAAGGTCGCGAGACGAAAATGGTCCTATTTGACCGCTATACATTGCTAACATCAGGAAATGAAATAGCCGGGAATCCCGAGTAACCGGCCAAGCTGCTAAAGTAGCTAAGGTTGTGATAAATCCTGTCAGTAAAATGGGTCCTATAGAAATTCCATCTATTCCCAACCTCCAGTAAAAATCAAAAAAATCGATCCATTTATAATCCTCTGTCAGTTGCATTAATGGATCATCCAATTGGAAACGATAACAGAATGCATAGGTTGTTAGAAGGAGTTCCACTATACATATACATACAGTATACCACCGAATTACCTTATTCCCTCGATGAGGGAGAAAGAAAATTAAGGAACCCGCGAATATTGGAAAAACTACAACTAGCGTTAACCAAGGAAAATAATTCATGGTAAAAACAAGATAAACTTGGACCAGAAAAACCCGTGCTCAAAATAAAAATTTTTTGAGCGCGGGTTTTTGTCGGTAAAGGTAAAAAAAAATGTATTCCAGTAGGGTTTTCTGGAACGTATTAATAAGCTAGACCCATACTTCGAGTTGTTTCATGCCATAAATACACTCGAACACTCAAGAAATCCGTGGGACAGGCGGATTCACATCTCTTACAACCGACACAGTCCTCTGTTCTTGGAGCAGAAGCGATTTGCTTAGCTTTACATCCGTCCCAAGGTATCATTTCTAATACATCCGTTGGGCAGGCTCGCACACATTGAGTACACCCTATACACGTATCATAAATCTTTACTGAATGTGACATTGGAGCTATAAATTTTTGAATGTCCGAAATTTTCGATCTAGTAAACTTGTAAATGAATCATATATTTATACACTAGATGAATCAATAATTTATCAGAATTTTTCTAATCAACCCACTTCTGTATTGACCCATACAATAGAGCCAAGATACTTTGATTTCCTACTTTTTCGAAAACACGTATTATACGTAATGTATATGTATGGTCATAGTAATTTGAATTTATGAATATTATACTTTATATGATTAATACTACTTATTCAACAAATTCGATTGATTGATACGAGTTGATTTTCTGTTACGATAAATTGACGAAACAATAGCCGGGCCAATAGCTGCTTCAGCGGCTGCGATAGCTATAACAAAAATTGAGAAAATATTTCCTTTTAATTGGCGACTATCAAAAAAATCAGAAAATGTTACGAAATTTATATTAACCGCATTCAGTATAAGTTCAAGACACATAAGGGCTCTAACCATATTCCGGCTCGTGATCAATCCATAGATACCGATAGAAAATAAGTAGGCACTCAAAACAAGTACATGTTCGAGCATCATTGAACAACTCCTTATCAATTTAGATTCATTTCAATATGAACTGAACAACAATTCAACAGATTCAATTGACTAGAATAAAAAAAAGTACGGAACAAAAGAATATATTGTATTGGTAATAGAATAAATATCTTGAATAAAAATTTTATATTTTAAGCATAAACAAGCTGTAATTGAAGAGAAATAAATGGAATAAAACAGAACAGAGTTTAATGTGGATTGCTGTTGCTAATTATATAGATTTATTACTGGCGCGCCACAGAAATTGCACCTATCAAAGCGGCTAAAAGAATTATCGAAACGAATTCAAATGGAAGAAAAAAATCAGTTGATAAATGAATTCCAATTTGTTGACTATTACTTATCAAATCTTGCTCTATAATCTGGTTTGATCTTGTAGTCCAAATAATCCCGTACCATGACGTATCTGTAATAGTAATCATCAGTAAAACAAAAATACTTGTACAAATTGGCAAAGTAACCCCATCCCCAATGGTCCAAAGATTCAAATCTTTGTAATATTCTGACCCATTCATGAACATCACAGCAAATACGATTAAAACATTTATAGCTCCCACGTAAATAAGGAGTTGTGCAGCAGCTACAAAATAGGAGTTTAATATAATATAGAATAAGGATATACAAACAAGAACCAGTCCCAACGAAAAAGCAGAATAAATGGGGTTGGTAAATAATACCACTCCTATACCTCCTAGTATAAGAACCGATCCCAGAAAGACTAAAAGAAAATCATGTATTGGTCCGGGCAAATCCATTATATGTAAAATAAGAGATAAATAAATCAAAATGTTTTTCATGACCTTATTGAGACCCGACCAAAAATATTTTTTATGATTTTTGAGCAATTCCTAATTAAATCCTAAGGGATGTGAATAAATGTAAGTACAATTATTGGACAAATTTTATTCTTTATCTGAAAGAGTGGTTCTAATTCGAAACTATATATTAAAAAAAAAAATTACAGATATATTAATTAATGGATTAATGGATTTTAAATACAAATTAAGGCGTGATTCTTACCAACCAACCAATAGTTGGGATTTGTAGTTATTGACCAAACAAAACGAAAGAAACCCTATTCCTTTCCTTTAGATTAGATCAAAACTGAAAAGTATTAGTAAAGTAATTATAAATTATTCTTTAATCAAGAGATTTCCTTATTTTTTTTTTTGAGTCAAATTAAAAATTGTTCTAATTGTATAATCGTCAATTACTGACATTGGTAAACGACCCAAAGCAATTTGATTATAATTCAATTCGTGTCGATCATAAGTAGAAAGTTCATATTCTTCAGTCATTGATAAACAATTTGTTGGACAATACTCAACGCAATTACCACAAAATATACAGACTCCGAAATCAATGCTGTAATTAAGCAACCGTTTCTTGCGAATATGAGTTTCCAATTTCCAATCAACAACGGGTAGATCTATAGGACATACACGAACACATACTTCACAAGCAATACATTTATCAAATTCAAAATGGATTCGACCGCGGAAACGCTCCGCGGTGATTAATTTTTCATAAGGGTATTGAATAGTTACGGGTAAACGATTTGCGTGGGATAAAGTAATCATGAAACTTTGACCAATGTACCTTGCAGCTCGTACTGTTTGTTGACCATAATTCATGAACCCAGTTACCATAGAGAACATATCGTTAATATATATATGAATAATTTTATGTTGGTTTATTTCTCTTGTTTGAGACAAATTGTGAATATAGAATGTTCCTTTACAGCGAAAAGAGTTGGGAAGAAGTTGTTAATAATAGATTACCGAGAGAAATAGGTAAAAGAAATTTCCATCCAAGATTCAATAGTTGGTCCATTCTTAGCCTCGGTAAAGTCCATCTTGTTGTGATAGGAATGAACAAGAACAAATAAGTTTTAGCTAATGTAATAAAGATACCAACTGTTGCTCCACAAACTCCACATGTTTTATTTATTTCAAAAAGATCAGAAATGTATATGTCCGGAATAGAGATATTCCACCCTCCCAAGTAAAGAACTGTTACAAATAATGAGGAAACTAATAGGTTTAGATAGGAAGCAACATAAAATAAACCAAATTTTATACCCGAGTATTCGGTTTGATAACCTGCTACTAATTCTTCTTCGGCTTCTGGTAAATCAAAAGGTAATCTCTCACATTCCGCTAGGGAAGAAATGATAAAAATGATAAACCCTACAGGCTGACGCCACAAATTCCATCCCCAAAAACCGTATTTTGATTGCGCCTCAACGATATCAATCGTACTTGAACTGTTAGATAATTATAGTCGGTGATACCATCACTGTTACCATCGCTATTACAGAACCGTACATGAGATTTTCACCTCATACGGCTCCTTGAAGGCCAGAAATAAATCTAAGGACCGCGTCAGTATTATTTTATCTTGATATGTTTGTAGGATGTATAAGGTAAAAAAAATCTATCGGACGGTCCCAAATTAGACCAATAGAATTCTGTCTGTTATAATAATTTTAATTATTTTAATTAAAAATAATAAATAAAAAAAAGTACTTCTGAATTGATCTCATCCTTTCTTTAATAATTTCAATAAAAATTTGAATTCTTTTTTTATTGAGTAATAACTTAATTGTTCAATAAAATACTTCTTGTAGAAATATCAATAACCCGTCGATTTCACTTACGAAAAATTATTCTATATTAATTCATGAATTATGACACAAATTATATATCTATTAACTATTAATATGTATATGGGAAAGAATAAAAAAGATATCTTTTTTATTCTTTTATTGGAGTTAGATTTCTTTCTCTTTTTTTTCGTTCCTATTCTTCTTTCTATTTCTGAGAAAAAGAGTGTTTACAAAATAAAAATAAAGTAAAGTATTATTTCGTTCCCAATAGTTATTTATTTAACCGGTGGATAGGAGTATACTCTGGATTGGAATCGTGTCGTGGGGAGTACTACCTGATCATTTCTACCAACTTAAAGCCCCAATTAGTATTCTTTGTTTGTATATTATGTAAAAATATCCTTTTGGAGAATTTACATAATCTCTATTACTAATCCTTTACATATCTTGGTGTTTCTACCCACCCACTCGTTTTTGCTCAACCCCCCGTTATGGTAATACATACAAACGATAGTGAAAACTCAATCACGGTTGATCTTTTGAGCCCGCTTCAAGTCAGGATGACTAATCAACCAATCTTGGGGGAAATAGTCTCTTCTGTTTATGTTTATTTCCGCTTAACTCTCCAATTCTTATACATAGAAAATGAGATTCAATCTTTTTACTGCGAATTTATATTTATATATAAGCTGTTTTTTTTCACTCATATAACTATTTTATTTAGTTCATCAATCCGAATAATGAATAAAAAAATGAAGATATCTACTTAATTCATTCCATTTACTTGAAAGAAAGGAATAGAGAAAAGTTTATGTCTATGTATCAACGAATCGCACGTAGAGATATTGATAACACACATAAAGTTAATGGTATTTCATAACTAATTGATTGAGCGGCAGCTCGTAGACCACCTAAAAAGGAATATTTATTATTTGACCCGTATCCTGACATAAGAAGTCCAATTGGAGCAATACTGGAAATGGCAATCCATAAAAAAACCCCGATGTTGAGATCCGCTAAAACAAGGTGATAGCCAAAAGGAACTACTGAATAGCTTACTAAAATTGATATAACTGCTATGGATGGCCCGATACTGAATAAACGAGTATCCCCCCTAGATGGAAGAAGATTTTCTTTGAAAAGTAGTTTTGCCCCATCTGCTAGAGCTTGAAGAACTCCCAAAGGGCCGGCGTATTCAGGTCCAATACGTTGTTGTATCCCTGCGGATATTTCTCTTTCTAACCATACAATTACCAACACACCTATTGTGATTCCCACTACAAGAGTCAAAATAGGAATAAGCACCCATATAATTCCATAAACCTCTTTTAAAAACTCGAATCTAGAAAAAGAATCAATGTCTTGTACTTCGGGTGTATCAATTATCATTTCAACGATCAACTTCTCCCATAATGATATCTATACTACCTAGTATTGTCATAATATCAGCCAATTTCATTCTTTTAACTAACTGAGGAAGAATTTGCAAATTGATAAAACCCGGCGGGCGAATTTTCCATCTCCAAGGAAAACCGCTCCGATCCCCTATCAGAAAAATTCCTAACTCTCCCTTTGGGGCTTCGACTCTCACATAAAGTTCTTGTTTCGGCAACTCAAATGTAGGAGAAGGCTTTTTACTAATAAATCGATATTCAAAATCATTCCATTCCAGATTCCTTTCTCTATCAAAGTATCGTATTTCTAAATTCTCATAAGGCCCCCCTGGAATTCCTTCCAGGGCCTGTTGAATAATTTTTATGGATTCTATCATTTCACCAATTCGGACTAGATAACGAGCTAATGAATCTCCTTCTTTTTGCCACTGTACTTCCCAATCAAATTCGTCGTAACACTCATAATGATCAACTTTACGAAGATCCCATTGTATTCCGGAAGCTCGCAGCATTGGTCCCGATAAACCCCAATTTATTACTTCCTCTCTACCAATAATGCCTACGCCCTCGACTCGTTCTAAAAAAATAGGATTTCGTGTAATAAGTTTTTGATATTCAGCAACTCTAGTTAAAAAATAATCGCAGAAATCCAAACATTTATCTATCCAACCATGAGGTAGATCAGCCGCTACTCCTCCGATACGAAAATAATTATGCATCATTCTCATACCGGTGGCAGCTTCGAATAGATCATATACTAACTCTCTTTCTCTGAAAATATAGAAAAAGGGGGTTTGTGCACCAATATCCGCCATAAAAGGACCTAGCCATAACAGATGAGAAGCTATACGACTCAACTCCAACATAATTATTCTGATATAGCTGGCTCTTTTAGGTACTTGAATATTTCCCAACTGTTCCGGTCCATTTACAGTTATGGCTTCTGTGAACATAGTAGCTAAATAATCCCAACGTGTTACATAAGGCAAGTATTGTATAATTGTTCGGTTTTCCGCAATTTTTTCCATCCCTCGGTGTAAATAACCCAATATTGGTTCACAGTCAATAACATCTTCACCATCTAGAGTAATGATGAGTCGAAGAACACCGTGCATTGATGGGTGGTGGGGGCCCATATTTACTATCATGAGGTCTTTTCTTGTAGCCGGTATATTCATAGGTTTTTCCTGGATTCATTCTTTCATGAATTGCTGAAAACGAAAAAAGTTCATTAAAATTCAAGATATAATAAATCAAATAATTAAAAATGACTCGTCAAATTAACGAGTTTTTGACTCCCGAATATCCAACCGATTAATTAATTCTTTATAACATATTCTATTTTTCTTTGACAAATAAGACAGTAGTCGTTGGCGTTTTCCCAAAATTTTACGTAAACCTCTCTGAGATAAATAGTCTTTTTTGTGTAATTCTAAATGTGAAGTAAGTCTTCGTATCCTATTGGTGAAACTAACTATTTGAAATTCCGCAGATCCTCTGCTTTCTTCTTTTTCTTTTTCTTCTTGTGAAATAACTGAGATGAATGAATTTTTTACCATAAAATGAAATCTTCTCCCCCCCCTCTTTTTATTTTAAGATATTTTTATTGATAGATATCTTTATTGATCAGTAATAATAATGCACTTCATTTTTATTTTGCATATACAATAATCTTAATTTCGTTATTAATTTATAATTTTTTTACTAAAATTTAATAAATCAATTCGATTTTTTTATTGGATGTGAAAGGATATACATAAAGGATGGTTGTTTTCTGTACTTACAAAAGATAAAAATTTAGACCTTAAAATAAGATGTTGATTCATTTCTAGATCTAATTGATATGTAATTGAATTAGTATCATGTATCAGAATGGAATGTAAGACAATGCATGTGTGCATCTCTTTGTCGTCATAGACCAGATATGGGATGGCAAATATAGGAAAAATTTACCTTTAATTCATTTTAAATCGCGGATACATATGTATCCTTACCATACTGAAACGACTGCCATTATTGCTATTAAACCAATAACGATTCATACAAGCTAAATCTTCTAATCGATAACTGGGCCATAGAAATAACTTTAATTTAATAAGTTTTTTTTGAGATTTTTTGCTTTTATACAAAATTTCACTGTTTACCCTATTCCCATTACAAAACATTGCATTTCTATGCATATCATTTCTATTCTTCGAATTGAAACAAACTTGAATTCTCAATTCTCTACGACTTCTAGGCGATAAAATATTTTCCGGAACAAACAAATCATAATGATTTTTATCTCTATTTCCAGTCATCTTTTGATGTTTTGTAATGACTTCATCAGAATTCTTATCAACATGTTTTTTTTCTTCGTATCCTTGATTAATTTGGTGTTTACTTTTATGAACTAATGAAATACCGACGGTTTGATACATAATAAATTTTCCATCATTTTTTATAGATAGACGGATTGGTTCAATAATCAAAATTCCCCTTTTAATCAATTCTGTAAGAGTTAAATTTTTATGAATCATCAGAATATCCAGACTCATTTCGCCCCTTTGAATAGAGGATATAGTAATTTCTCTTGGATTTATCAGTCTAAGCAGGAGACAATATACTTTGATGTTGTTGATTATTTTTTTATTTAAAAAATCATCCCATCTTAATTGAAAATGAAAATACCTTTTTAGGAAGAAATCAAACTCCGCTTTTGTATTGATCTTGTATTGCTTTTTATTTCTATGTTTTTTCATGTCCGATCCCGTATAATCTTCTTCAGCATCTTTTTCTTGTTTTGAAAGAGCCAACTTAAGATCTGCTTGGCCTGCAGATTCTTTTTCCCCTTGATTTCGCTTTTCTAATTCAAGATATTTTTTTTCATTTGACGATATTGATATAAAAGGATCCCTTTTTTTATTTACATTGATGCTTTTGTTTTCACTAGCATTTTCATTATAATTTAAAAGTAATAATTTTATTGGTCTAACCCAAGGTTTAATTTTATACATATTATAAAGTATCACAAATTCGGGGAAGAACCAAAGTTCCAGGTTTGATATGGGATAACTTAGTATTTCTTCATTCATTCCCATCCAATCAAAAAAGCTTTTTTGATTGTATACGCGGATTTCTTGATCTTGTTGAATCGTGAGATAAAAAAGACTCTTCTTGTTGTTATTGATTTTATCAATTATTTGATACTTATTAACTCCAATCTTAGTATATTTATTACTGTCAGTATGAATATCGACCCAGGTCTGAATATCGACCTTCTTTTTAAGACAAAAGTTGATGATTCTCCAATCAAAATATTTTCTATCCGGATTTTTATCCATATCTCTAATATCATCTTCTATTAGATAATTATTGATAGGTATAATTTTCAGCATATTAAATTGTTTTTGTTTATGTGTGTTGTAATTATAAAAAGGATTTTGGTTTTTTTTTACTTGTAATGGTGATCCATAAATAGAAGAGTCCTTCTTATCTTTATAATTAATAAATTTATACGCTAAAAGATCATATCTATATTGTTTTTTAAAATTATCCCTTTGATTCAGTAATGAATATGTTTCAATTTTTTTTTTTTTTTCGTAGTGAATTAATGGATCTTTTTCATATAAATAACAGAAATTTTTTTTTTGAGCCGTACAGTGTTGATTTAATATATTTCTCCATTTTTGTGGTACTAATCTAGACCATTTAATCTGAGATATATCACATTGATATTGATAATTATTCCTCAACCAATTTGTACATTGATTCATTACAGAATTGTGAAGATTCTTATGCCTTAATTTGGACTGAAACAGTTCTTGTGTTACAAAAAAAAAAAAATTGATTTCATTTTTTAGAAAAGGAGATGCTTCGTTATATTGAAAGACAGATTTTAACTTATATAAGTATAAGGTTTGTGATAATTTGTAAAATACATATGCTTGTGAAAAGTAAGATAAGTCACAAAAAGTCTTTGAATTTTTGTTACTAATATTGGCATTATTAGAACGCGACTTTTTTATAGTCGAAATAAAGTGAATTAAACTTTGATTTGTTTTATCAATTCTTTCTCGATTTGCTTCATTATCGTTAATGTATTTATTAATACTTTTTTTTGTTGATTCAAGAAAAAGTTGTGTATTGATGCTAGGAATATTAATGATAGATAGAAAGATATCTATGTATATCTTTTCAATGAAAAATTGTATAAAATAATGTGATTTACGGATTAATCGAACATTTCTTCTTTTTAATATCTGCAAAATATTTGTTTGTGATTCCAATCTTTTATCATGATAACTTCTTTTGTTAGAACTAAAACGTCTATCTGCAGTTAAAAATCCTTTTTTCTTGTCTTTTTTTATTTTTTCTATTTGATTTATGATTGTGTTTGTTCTATCAGTCAGATCTTGCATTTTTTTTTCTGGTAATGAATAATTTGTCCAATCCTGAGATCTAATTTGAATGGACGATTCATGAATCATTTGATTACCAATTATCAAATCGTTTTTAGTTTCACTCAATTCAATTTCTCTCAATCCAAATAATAGGATTGGGTTTATTTTTGAGAGTTCTTTTATTATTTCTTTTATAAAACGAATGCTTTTAATGACCCATTTTTTTGTTTCTTTTGAAATATTTCGAAACAATTTTGTTTGTTCTTTTAAAATTCTTAGAGTTATAAAACATTTTTTTTTTACTTTTTTCATTTTTTTTTTTAATTCTTTAAAAATAGGTTCAAAAAATGAAAGTTGTTTTTTGGGAGAACCGAAGGGTTGTTCAGCCTCCATTCCAAAAATTGTTAAAAAACAAAAATCATTTTTTTGATCTTTCTTTGGATAGTTATAGGGCGCTCGTAGTTTAGATCTATGCCAAGGTTTAAGACGAAAGGGAAATAGGATCTTGATCTGAATACCGTCTGTTAGCCAGTTTTTTGGAAATTCTTTTTCCGATAATTGAACGCCATTATAGGTACATTTAACATGCATTTCTCTATTCCAATCCTTTAAATCCTCAGACCATTCAGGAAATTGAAATAATAGGATACGGAGGATATTTTTAGCTACTATTAATGAAGGTAATATAATATATTTTCTAAGAATTGATTGGGTTACTAACAAAAAACCTCTTATTACTTGAGCAAGTAAAATACTATCCCAGGCTTCTGCTATTTGTATACGTACTTTTTCCTTTCTTTTTTCTTCTTCTTTTTTGTACTCTTCTTTTTTTTTCTCACTTTGTTTTGTCTTCTTCTCTGTATAATCCGAAATTGTGAATTCTGTGTTTTTCCACATCCAATTTCTAAAAATTATTTTCATCCTTTTGGAAATATCAAAAAAAAAAAAAAAAGATTTGTCTAGTCGGTCCAAAAAAAGGGGGGAATGCACATTTGCTTGAAAGATTTTCCAAGTAACTGTTTTACGTCGTTGAGCGCGCATGGATCCTTTGATTATGTCCCGACGAAAATCGGGTTGTTGTGAATAACGTATCAAAGCCACTTCATCTGTTTGATCAGTATTATTAGTTTCTTGGCTATTAGTATAAGCATCAGTATTCCCTTGGTTATCAGTAAAAATTACTACACGTTTGGCTTTTCTTGAACGAATCTGATGCTCCTCTACTACACTTTCCTCGGTTTCTCCCTCCTGTTGTTCCAAATCATTGATTAATTTGTATGACTGTCCAGGAAGTTTTTTATTGATTTCTTTTATTCCAATAAATTTCTTTTTAATCAGTTTATCGTTGGGAAAAGTTCTAACTTTATGGAATAATAATTTTAAAATTTTGATTCGATCCTCGGAATCAATTATTACTTGGTCGTGTTCGGGAACTAAAATAAGTTTTTTAAAATTTAAACTTGATGTTGATTTTACAGCCAGTTTATTGATTAAATTCAATAAATAACCAATTTCTGTTGATAATGATTTTATATCAAATAGATTTTTTTTCTGTTCAAATTCTAAGTAATTAATAATAAGAAGAATGCCATGAATTTTATTTATCCAACGATTTTCTATGTAATTTTTTATAGAAGCTTCATTTATGATTGAAAGTGTAAACAACTTTTTGATTCGTCCGCGGTAAGGTCCATTCAAGAAAGGATCGTATATTTTTGGTAAGCATTCTTTTTTAGTTTTATCATTATACAATCGAGTTCTTTTTTCTAGTATATTCATAACAAGGGCTTCCTTATCTAGAGTTTTATCAAGAGCTTTTACTCTATTAAAAAAACTTTTGCTTAGAGCTTTCTTTTTATGGTCATTCGTATAATTCCAATGATTATAAAATTCATTAGAGGGGAATTTTTCTTTTGTGAACAAAGACATTTTTTTTTGTATCATTTCAAAAAATGTTGCCAAACTAGGGGGGTACGTAAAAGAAATCCTTTCCTTTCCATCACTTTGACATG